TAGTTCAATGGTAAAATATCTCCTTGCCAAGGAGAAGATACGGGTTCGATTCCCGCCGCTCGCCAGCTTAATTTAGTAAAGTACTATGATAAAAAATTTAGTCTAGTTGACTACTTAACTACTTATATTAAATTAATAGGTGTTAGTCTAGTACCGTATCCCTTACTATCTTATCCTTCCTTTGCACCCCACTCAAAAAAAAAGGGGCTCCGGCGGCGGGAATCGAACTCGCCAACAGGGCTCCCTAAATCGGGGATTCACCGAGACGAACAACAGGCAAACTGCTTTTAAAGGGAAGGGAGGTAGACTGTGCCTTTCTTTCATTTCTTTTTTCTTTTCTGCAGGGTAGGAAGGAGCCTTGAGAGTTCTTCTTGTAGGGGCAAGTGACTTTGTAAACTGCTCAATTTGGCCCTCTAGGACCGGGAACTAATGAATAAAAAAGGGTTGGATACCGCCCAGCCCTTTACCATATCTATACAAATAGAATAGTCCTTTTATACAGACAGCTAAGTGCGGAGACGGGAATCGAACCCGTGACCTCAAGGTTATGAGCCTCGTGAGCTACCAAACTGCTCTACTCCGCTCTGGAGGGCCGGAAACTGGTGGACGAAAAAGGTTGAATACAGGCCTCTACCATGTCTAGACAAATATAATAGTCCTTTTATACAGAATGGAGCGGGTAGCGGGAATCGAACCCGCATCGTTAGCTTGGAAGGCTAGGGGTTATAGTCGACGTTGGTTGATTATTTTTAACGTCTCTAATTCAAAACCGAACATGAAATTTTGATTTCATTCGGCTCCTTTATGGATATTCTCACCACTTAACATCTATGTCAGCTTTTCTATCTGAATGGAACCAAAGCTCTCCGCTTTCTAGATGATCCCTATAGAGTAGGAAATAGAAATTCTACTAAATCTATCTAATCTACTTACTTCGTTCCCTAATTTTATTCAAGAGATCCTGAGGAAAAGAATTGGGTTTCCACCGAGCTGAAACAATATGCTGATGGTTCTAGTAAACCAAAACTACCGTTTTTTAGCTATTTGGCTTCCATTTCCTTTTTTAACAAAAGAAGATTTAGTTACGATTGGAAATAAACTTTTTTGTATCTTCATCCATAGATCCTTTACTCATATTTAAAAAATTGGAATACTTAATCCAATGCAAAATTATGCTTCGCGACTCTGTACTCATAATCCAATTTGTATTTTTTTTGGATGCAATTTCCATTAGTCTTTGGATACTAATCGCGAGAATGTATATTCTTCCTCAATATGCTATTGAGAGAAAAAGGATTTAATCCTTTATAAGAACTAAAGTTTTCATCGGAATATAAAAAACTTAAGGACGCCTTAAGTATATCATTTCAAATTCAGTTATTAATAGAACGAATCACACTTTTACCACTAAACTATACCCGCTACATGTAGATTATGATACCAACGCTACCCTTTGTCAAGGGTAGCCATTCGAGAAGGAGGCTAATTCCCCCTTATTGAATCAAATGGAGAAGGTTCATGAAAGTGAGCGATTGGTACTTCGATCGCGGGCCTTTACTTTAGGGTTTAGATAGCCTCTCTGGTCTGTAAAATACATATCTTCTTACCATCCCAATAGCGTATGAGCCTAATGTATGCATTTCGGTTAGGGTCGTATTCTATGGTTACGACTACAATGATCATTATTTACTTTGCGAGGACGTAAGTGTGCCAGACTGCTGTAAGGAATAGTTTTATTATTCCTACAATATACACTAGGAGATATAGGGGGCAGCACTGCCCCCATAAATCCCTTTCTTCCTTTTCCTTTTTGTTCAATTCTGAACAAAGAAATTGGGGAAGATGTTTTCTTCCCCCACTTATCATGAAGTCCGAGCCCTAGAGAAAGAGTGAGATGAATTTTTTAAATTCATCATAGACTTTCCCTAGGGCTTGAGAGAAGCAAGAAACAAAGAGTCGTAACTTAAAGATAAAGGCGGACAGGACCCGACGGATTTACCTGATTACGTCAGGTAAATCCTTACCTGAGAAATTTTGGTCAGGATTTACCTGATGTAAAGAAGATCCTAAATGTCTCTGGTTAGTCGATCCTCTCCATTTACTAATTTCCTCTCCTCTTTTCCACTCAATTCTAGTTTATTAGATTCTTGTTTAAAAGAATCAAAGAAGATGAATAGAACTAAGAACACATAAAAAAAAGCATAGAGGACCAAGACCATTACCAAATGTTCCTCCCAAGAATCATATTGGGTATCTGTTCCCTTCCTTTTCCCGCTAGGATCGGGAATCTTATATTTTCCATATCCATATACCATCGAACCCTTAGGGTTCCAGAATCCTCCTTTTTTCCTAGTCTTCGGAAGCAGAAAACCCATAGCCAGAAGGAGTTAGGTATGTAGGGTATGGTTTATTATTTTTTGTTAGGCAGGCAGTAGAATAATTTTTATACTCTGCAATATAAATTCTACTGCCCACTTTTTACAAGCAAATTGTTGCTAAAACTCTAACATAGTTTGTTCAAAATGCACCAACTAGAATCCTTTCAAAATGCACCAACTAGAATCCTTGGAGAATATTCAAGTACCCCCTTTCTAAGGGGTACCTGTTAAAAATCGCTTCAACAAATCCGTCCAAAACTTTTTAAGAAAAATTGAAAAGTTTTGAACTCGAAGGTTTTTCCAAGAGATGCCTGTTAAAAACAGTTTCAATCTCTCACCAAAACAGACAAGAAGTATATCACTGAAAATTAATACCCAGCCATATGGGTATATGAAGAGCGCGAATTCCTTTATACCCTACCCAATTCGAATTAGAGGAAATAAAACATAAATGGAGAAAATTCTCATCATAAGATCAGCCAATAGAAGAAAAAAGTCCCTAATTCTGCAGAACGTTCTGAGCACGTGAAAAGTCAATAGCCTAAAGATAAAAAAAAACAAAGTCTACCATTTTTTTGACAGCAGCTCTTATTGCCCCTTTGGTCTTTTTTTTTGGCCCATTGTTGTATCCGATTCAACAATTGATACATATTTGTTCTCCTCTTCTAAAAAATAGAACTTCTGGGCTTTGGTTTGGTGAGTCGTCCGAGATCGTGTTTACATACCTATGAACTTACCCTCTTCAAGTATATTGGATACTACTATATAATTTTTTATTGTGTCAACTCTCTCTTCACGTATTTTATTATACGTATTTTTTTATATAATAAAATAAAAAAAACCTCTACTTTGTGCAAGTGATAAGAGAGAATATGAAAGATTTTCTTATTTTTCTTAATTTTCTCAAGATTTTGAACCTCGCCATGAATAAACTTCTATATCTCGATATATACATATATAATCTCTACATATATCTCTATATATACATATATTATGTACATTATGCAGTAGACCCATAATGGGAAATCAAAGTGGCTAATTTTTGAATTGAATAAAAAGCCCTTTTAACTCAGTGGTAGAGTAATGCCATGGTAAGGCATAAGTCATCGGTTCAAATCCGATAAAGGGCTTTTTAATTTGGTAGTAGAGTAATGTCATGGTAAGACGTAAGTCATCGGTTCGAATCCGATAAAGTACTTTTCTACTAAATTTTTTATTTATTCACCTTTTTTTCTTATTTATTCACCTTTTTTTCTTTGTTTTTGAAAATTTCTCTATTTTTTCTAGAATTTTATGACTTAGTGCGGGATGCATGCATTTTTGGTCTGAACACTAAACGAAGCACGGAGTGTAAATTGCAAAAAAGAAATCAAATTGGACTCTTTTTCCTGTTAGATCAATCAAATCACTACCTGTACTGAACTAATCTAGAATCCCTTTTATTAATCTATTCTTATTCTATACCCTTTAAATGAATTTCCCTAAAAAGTAGGGGATGATCCGTGAATTAACCTAACCATCAACTAAAAAAAAATCCTAAGAAAGCATAACAGAAAAGTAGGAAAGACTCTTTGCTTTGGATCTAGTTATACTCTTCGAGTATATTGACAATTCCAAAAAACTGCTCATACTATCATTATAGTATAATGACGAGCGGTTGTATATGGCCCTATCGTCTAGTGATGCCCCTATCGTCTAGTGGTTCAGGACATCTCTCTTTCAAGGAGGCAGCGGGGATTCGACTTCCCCTGGGGGTAGGGAGTATTATGAAAGGAGGTTAATCATAGATTATCAAAAACCCTAGAATAAATTCTTCCTGGGTCGATGCCCGAGCGGTTAATGGGGACGGACTGTAAATTCGTTGACGATATGTCTACGCTGGTTCAAATCCAGCTCGGCCCAAAAATCTAGGGCTTCGTGAATATGAACTAAATCCATTTTTTTTCTTCCATAAAAAAAAATGTCTGATCCATAGAAATAAAGGATAAAGAGAAAGGGGGAAATTTCTTTCTAATCCATATCTCTCTCATTCCTTTTTTACAAACAAAAGAGTTTTTCTTATTGAAAGGTGGATTATCATCTATTTTTAGCGATAAAAAATCGCGACATACTAATTATGTCACTCTCACTATACCCACATACGATATGTGGGTATTATGATTCGTCTATTTCTTAGAGTACGACAGACGAATCGAATCTTCTTATGGTTCTATTTTAAAATGGGTATAGGTATGCCATACACCCCGCGGGGATTGTAGTTCAATTGGTCAGAGCACCGCCCTGTCAAGGCGGAAGCTGCGGGTTCGAGCCCCGTCAGTCCCGAACTAGGGTTCAATGAATGGATAAATTCATCTTTCCTTTTTCCATGAAAAATTTCCATCAAAAAAAGGGGGCAGGAGACAAGATCAAATACCTATGGGGCATCCTTACTTCACTTTTTTTATTTCGCATTTTTCATTAAAGAGGGAGGGGAAGCCTATAGAAATTTTATTTTCACTACTCCCGGTTAATAAAGAAAAACGTACATATCATACGTGGATTAGTATAATTTACGATATTACTCTATCCTTATGATGATACCATTCTCATCTTAACTTCCTATTCGACTCTTATGGATTATGGAATAGAGTACCGGTATTTTATCGGAATCCATACATAAATTGTATTCATTTATTCTTAGACAGTGAATTTAATATAATTAGTACTTTTTGGGTTAAACCAGGCCCCTCCCATTTTGTAGTTCCAACTTTGTTTGTGTATGTTCAATGACTAATTGGAAAGAATCTATCTCATTCTCATTCCATTTGCGGACTCCTTTTTTATGGATCCGCTCTCATCTTTAGACCCCAAAAGTAGATATTGATAGTAATCTAATAAAATAAAAGAAAAACCAAGCAAAGCAAACGCTCTTTTTCCTAAATTTTAAATATTCGATTTTTTTTATTTAAGCCCTCTTTTCTCCATCTCACTTCTACTTCTACTGCTTATTTGGATGTCTATGTGACCCATAGAAAGTCGGTCATATAATACATACATAATTGTATGTATAACTATAAGAAAAAGGAAGGGAAATTGGATAAGATAAAAAAGATCGTATCGTGGGTTATAGATATAGAAAAGAAAAAGTAGAAAAGGATGAAAAAAAGAGAGAATTCCTAATCCAATCAAAAAACCTATTTTGGTCTTAGTATGGATAAGGGATCTTCCTATGTTATACTATTCCACTCTCAACCATGAATTGATTTGATAGATCCGATATTCATAATATTGAATTGATTCAGTATTATCAGAATGGAAGTCCTCCCCTTGAATTTACAGGATACCCCTTTTTCCTCTCCATGGGATTACATCCCGAGTTATTGCGAAAAAAAAAGAGGTTATGGAAGTCAATATTCTCGCATTTATTGCTACTGCACTGTTCATTCTAGTTCCTACTGCCTTTTTACTTATTATTTATGTAAAAACAGTCAGCCAAAATGATTAATTGGAATTCCAATTAATCATTGAAGAAATGAAAAAGGGATTAAATAAAATAAAAATCCAAGTCTTAAATGAAAGGATCTGGTTGGAATCATAAAGTGTGGTAGAAAGAACTACATATAGTTTTTTCTACCACACTTTAGAGTCTTTCTATTATATTATCTATGAATCTACATAGAATAGATTAGTAGATTGAAATAGTAGTCTAATTCAATTTCTTTTTTCACTGCATCCACTTAATTTCAATCAAGTCAAAATAAAAAAATCGAAGACAATTCTTCACGAAAGAATCCATGGAGGGAGAGAAAAATAATATGAGAATATACTATAGTAAAAGAAAAAAAGTAAAAGTAAAAATCAGCGAATCTTTCATGCTTAAACATGGGGCGAGATGCTTCAAAAAAGCATAAAAATTTTTCTAAGAATAAGAAAAGAGTATAAAACAAATGGAAAGTGTGCGATATGTTATGAATAGCTCCGTGGAAGAAAGTCTAATTTTCTTATGTATAGAACTTTTTTAACCATTCGTCACTTCTAGTAGAAATTATGAATTGCTGTAATCGCTCTTTCTATTCTATTCTATTCTATTCTATTCTATTCTATTCTATTCTATTCTATTCTATATAGTAGAATAGAACGACTCCTTCTTACAAGAGTTTCTTACAGGAGTGAAACAAAACTAAAGAAAGAAAGAATAAAGTTTGGCAAAATGATTAATCCAAAACGATCAATTAAAGAAAAGAGTTGATACAACAATTCGACTACTCAATCAATTAGTAGTATCCCTAGAGTCCACTCCTCCCCCATACTACTAGTGAAAGAGAAAATGTAAAGACTACCATTAAAGCAGCCCAAGCGAGACTTACTATATCCATGTAAATTATGTCTCCTATTTCTATGAAGGAATTATTCTACTATTGATCAATAATCATAGTGGAATCAAGGGTACAGAGTCAAAAAGGGATTCTGCCCTAAGGCTATGGAGGAATCAGTTCAAAGAATTTACTCCTAACAAATTCTTATAGGATTTCTGGTAGAATTGGGGAGCATTAAGATTAAGTATAAATACGATACATAGCCCTTTTCCTTAAAAAAGAGTACGGGGATGATGTCCTGAATAGAAGACGCGGGAATAGGAAGATTTTTTCTTCCTTTTGTTACCCTTTTTTTTATAAGCAAAGGACGTCAGAATATACCATAAAATTAGGATAGATAAATATTTATTGGATACCTACCTTTACCTTGCCTATGTTTATTTTTAACCTAAACCCTACAGCCCCGCTTTCTATCATTCTATGAAAGAATGAGGAGACTTTATCCACAACTCCGAAATTGATTTTTGATCAGCCTATTCAATCTGATTCTCGACAGAATCAGTAGCCCTTACCTTAGTGTATGTAGGTAGCATAAGATGTACGATAAATAAAATGTATAATAATTAGGAAGTCTTGATATTCCTTCGTGGAGTCCCTTCTTCAATCTTAGATTGAAAAAAAAAATGCCCCTTAGGAGCCCTTTGGATATCAAGATTTCTGACATCTTAGCCTCGTAGTTTTAAATTCTCGAATCGAATCAATTAAGAATCAATTCAAATTAATAAAAGAATAAGTAAACGCTACCTCATCCCTATTGGTAGCCGTTTGGGCCACTACCGACAAAACAAACCCTAGTTTGAGGATAGAACTATGGATTCTCAAAATCCAGTATCGCCAGGCCTAGTTATTCTCTTGCCCCAGCTTATGCGGGGTACGAATTTTTCGAGTTCGATCAGTACTATAAGCCTAAGTATTTTATTGATCAGGCGGCACCCAGATTTGAACTGGGGATAAAGGATTTGCAGTCCCCTGCCTTACCGCTTGGCCATGCCGCCAAAAAATCCGATCTAAAATCGAGAAAAGAGCAAGTATTCATCCACGTTTTCTTACTAAAACCCCCTTTCTTTTATCTTGAATCTAATTCTACTTACTTTTTTCCAATATTTTTCAAAAAATCTATTCCTGCTTTTTTTGGATCCAGTTTCGATTATTCTCCTCGAGGGATTCTATCTTAAAACACACATTGCTAACACTAGAAAACTTCCCTTTTCTTTCTATTGAGATGAAAAAGGAGAAAAAGTGGATTTCCAGTCACAGGCTGCAAAATTCAGAACAAATTGGAACCATTAACTAGAATTCTCTTTTTTTTTTTTGAATTGCAGTAGTGAACGACTCTTAAATCGGTATTCTCTCCCCCCCTTCCTTTTAATGGCATAATAAAATAGAATGGATTTATGCCTAATCCATGTATAGGCAAACTACAGGTCCGAACAGCATTATTATCCCCATAACAACATTATTATCCATAACAGCATTATTATCCATGGATCCCCCTTATGTACATATCTCTATGGGGAATCGTGCTTGAATTTTTCATTGCATTAAATATCTTGAATAAAAAAAGGAAATTTGCTCTGATATAGAGTATAACCTGACCATCTTGGCCCACCCAAGTGAAATTACGATAAAAGCAGGGATATGTGGAGAGGTGGATAACTAGATTGGCATGTACTTAAAAAAAGGACTTACTTTATTTTAGGATTCTACAATGAAATCCTATATTTTCTAGCAATTCTACTACTACGAAACAAAAAAGAACCCTCCAATTCTTTTTTGAAATTAAACTAAGCGTGCTATTCTAAATCGAACTAAAGTCAAACTTTCTAGTGCTTATAAATTATTATATTATGGCTTTATCCCATTCATAGAAAGGAGATAAAATGAGAAATCTTTGCCATCCAATCTGATTAGAATATCATTAAGTGGCAGAATTTTTTTCTAGGAATGTTTTATCAATTCATTTTCATTCGATTTGTATCCCTGGCAAATTCGAACTTTCCTCGAAATTGTCTCTATTCATATGTATGAAATACATATATGAAATACGTATGTGGAGTTCCCTAGAATTTCATGTGATTCAGTAAACAGAATATAGATTCCATGATTGCTATGCTAGATCGATCCATAGGGATTGATGAAGAGTGAGCTGATAATGGAATTTTTCTTCGATAAAAAGGAAACTTAAGATTAAGATGCTCCGGAATGGAAATGAGGGAATGTCCACAATACCCGGATTTAGTCAGATCCAATTCGAGGGATTTTTTAGGTTCATTAATCAAAGCTTGGCAGAAGAACTTGAGAAGTTTCCAACAATTAAAGATCCAGATCACGAAATTTCATTTCAATTATTTGCGAAAGGATATCAATTGCTAGAACCCTCGATAAAAGAAAGGGATGCTGTGTATGAATCACTCACCTATTCTTCCGAATTATATGTATCTGCGAGATTAATTTTTGGTTTCGATGTGCAAAAGCAAACCATTTCTATTGGAAACATTCCTATAATGAATTCCTTAGGAACCTTTATAATAAATGGAATATACCGAATTGTGATCAATCAAATATTGCTAAGTCCTGGTATTTACTACCGCTCGGAATTAGACCATAAGGGAATTTCTATCTACACCGGGACTATAATATCAGATTGGGGAGGAAGATCGGAATTAGCAATTGATAAAAAAGAAAGGATATGGGCTCGCGTGAGTAGAAAACAAAAGATATCTATTCTAGTTCTATCATCAGCTATGGGTTCGAATCTAAGAGAAATTCTAGATAATGTTTCCTACCCTGAAATTTTCTTGTCTTTCCCGAATGCTAAGGAGAAGAAGAGGATTGAGTCAAAAGAAAAAGCTATTTTGGAGTTTTATCAACAATTTGCTTGTGTAGGTGGGGACCTGGTATTTTCGGAGTCCTTATGTGAGGAATTACAAAAGAAATTTTTTCAACAAAAATGTGAATTAGGAAGGATTGGTCGACGAAATATGAATCGGAGACTGAATCTTGATATACCTCAGAACAATACATTCTTGTTACCACGAGATGTATTGGCCGCTACGGATCATTTGATTGGAATGAAATTTGGAACGGGTATACTTGACGATGACGATATGAATCACTTGAAAAATAAACGTATTCGTTCGGTTGCAGATCTGTTACAAGATCAATTCGGACTGGCTCTTGATCGTTTACAACATGCGGTTCAAAAAACTATCCGTAGAGTATTCATACGTCAATCGAAACCGACTCCACAAACTTTGGTAACTCCAACTTCAACTTCGATTTTATTAATAACTACTTATGAGACCTTTTTTGGCACATACCCCTTATCTCAAGTTTTTGATCAAACTAATCCATTGACACAAACTGTTCATGGGCGAAAAGTGAGTTGTTTGGGTCCTGGAGGATTGACGGGGAGAACTGCAAGTTTTCGGAGCCGAGATATTCATCCGAGTCACTATGGGCGTATTTGTCCAATTGACACGTCCGAAGGAATCAATGTTGGACTTACTGGATCCTTAGCTATTCATGCGAGAATTGATCACTGGTGGGGATCCATAGAGAGTCCGTTTTATGAAATATCTGAGAAAGCAAAAGAAAAAAAAGAGAGACAGGTGGTTTATTTATCACCAAATAGAGATGAATATTATATGATAGCAGCAGGAAATTCTTTGTCTTTGAATCAGGGTATTCAGGAAGAACAGGTTGTTCCAGCTAGATACCGTCAAGAATTCCTGACTATTGCATGGGAACAGATTCATGTTAGAAGTATTTTTCCTTTCCAATATTTTTCTATTGGAGGTTCTCTCATTCCTTTTATTGAGCATAATGATGCGAATCGGGCTTTAATGAGTTCTAATATGCAGCGCCAAGCAGTTCCGCTTTCTCGGTCCGAAAAGTGCATTGTTGGAACTGGATTGGAACGCCAAACAGCTCTAGATTCGAGGGTTTCCGTTATAGCCGAACGCGAGGGAAAGATCATTTCTACTGATAGTCACAAGATCCTTTTATCAAGTAGTGGGAAGACTATAAGTATTCCTTTAGTTATCCATCGGCGCTCTAACAAAAATACTTGTATGCACCAAAAACCTCGGGTTCCGTGGGGTAAATCCATTAAAAAAGGACAAATTTTAGCAGAGGGAGCTGCTACAGTTGGTGGGGAACTTGCTTTAGGAAAAAACGTATTAGTAGCTTATATGCCATGGGAAGGTTACAATTTTGAAGACGCAGTACTAATTAGCGAACGTTTGGTATATGAGGATATTTATACTTCTTTTCACATACGAAAATATGAAATTCAGACGGATACGACAAGCCAAGGCTCCGCTGAAAAAATCACTAAAGAAATACCACATCTAGAAGAACATTTACTCCGCAATTTGGACAGAAATGGAGTTGTTAGGTTGGGATCCTGGGTAGAAACTGGCGATATTTTAGTAGGTAAATTAACGCCTCAGATAGCGAGCGAATCGTCGTATATCGCGGAAGCTGGATTATTACGGGCCATATTTGGTCTTGAGGTATCCACTTCAAAAGAAACTTCTCTCAAACTACCTATAGGTGGAAGAGGGCGCGTTATCGATGTGAAATGGATCCAGAGGGACCCCCTAGACATAATGGTTCGTGTATATATTTTACAGAAACGTGAAATCAAAGTTGGGGATAAAGTAGCCGGAAGACACGGGAATAAGGGGATCATTTCCAAAATTTTGCCTAGGCAAGATATGCCCTATTTGCAAGATGGAACACCCGTTGATATGGTCTTCAATCCCTTAGGAGTACCCTCACGAATGAATGTGGGACAAATATTTGAAAGCTCGCTCGGATTAGCAGGGGATCTGCTAAAGAAACATTATAGAATAGCACCCTTTGATGAGAGATATGAGCAAGAGGCTTCAAGAAAACTTGTGTTTTCAGAATTATATGAAGCCAGTAAACAAACAAAAAATCCATGGGTATTTGAACCCGAGTACCCGGGAAAAAGTAGAATATTTGATGGAAGAACAGGAGACCCCTTCGAACAACCTGTCCTAATAGGGAAGTCCTATATCTTAAAATTAATTCATCAAGTTGATGAGAAAATCCATGGACGTTCTACTGGGCCCTACTCACTTGTTACACAACAACCCGTTAGAGGAAGAGCCAAGCAAGGGGGACAACGAGTAGGAGAAATGGAAGTTTGGGCTTTAGAAGGATTTGGTGTTGCTCATATTTTACAAGAGATACTTACTTATAAATCTGATCATCTTATAGCTCGCCAAGAAATACTTAATGCTACGATCTGGGGAAAAAGAGTACCTAATCACGAGGATCCTCCAGAATCTTTTCGAGTGCTCGTTCGAGAACTACGATCTTTGGCTCTAGAACTGAATCATTTCCTTGTATCTGAGAAGAACTTCCAGGTTAATAGGGAGGAAGTTTGATCGGAATAAATATAAATTCTTTTCTTATTTCTATTTTATGATTGACCAATATAAACATCAACAACTCCAAATTGGACTCGTTTCCCCTAAACAAATAAAGGCTTGGGCTAACAAAAACCTACCTAATGGGGAAGTCGTTGGCGAAGTCACAAGGCCCTCTACTTTTCATTATAAAACCGATAAACCAGAAAAAGATGGATTGTTTTGCGAAAGAATCTTTGGACCCATAAAAAGCGGAATTTGTGCTTGTGGAAATTCTCGAGCGAGCGTAGCTGAAAACGAAGACGAAAGATTTTGCCAAAAATGCGGGGTAGAATTTGTTGATTCTCGGATACGAAGATACCAAATGGGATACATCAAACTCGCATGTCCCGTGACTCATGTGTGGTATTTGAAAGGTCTTCCTAGTTATATCGCGAACCTTTTAGATAAACCCCTTAAGAAATTGGAGGGCCTAGTATATGGCGATTTCTCTTTTGCTAGGCCCAGCGCTAAAAAACCTACTTTCTTACGATTACGAGGTTTATTTGAAGATGAAATTTCATCCTGTAATCACAGCATTTCTCCCTTTTTTTCTACCCCAGGCTTTGCAACATTTCGAAATCGGGAAATTGCGACAGGAGCAGGTGCTATTAGAGAACAATTAGCAGATTTGGATTTGCGAATTATTATAGAGAATTCCTTGGTCGAATGGAAGGAATTAGAAGACGAGGGGTATAGTGGAGATGAATGGGAAGATAGAAAAAGACGAATAAGAAAAGTTTTTTTGATTAGACGCATGCAATTGGCGAAACATTTTATTCAAACAAATGTAGAACCAGAATGGATGGTTTTGTGCTTATTACCGGTTCTTCCTCCCGAATTGAGACCCATTGTTTATAGGTCTGGGGATAAAGTAGTGACTTCGGATATTAATGAACTTTATAAGAGAGTTATCCGTCGGAACAACAACCTTGCCTATCTATTAAAAAGAAGTGAATTAGCGCCAGCAGATTTAGTAATGTGCCAGGAAAAATTGGTACAAGAAGCCGTGGATACACTTCTGGATAGTGGGTCCCGCGGGCAACCAACGAGGGATGGTCACAATAAAGTATACAAATCACTTTCAGATGTAATTGAAGGTAAAGAGGGAAGGTTTCGCGAGACTCTACTTGGGAAACGGGTCGATTACTCGGGGCGTTCTGTCATTGTTGTGGGTCCTTCGCTTTCATTACATCAATGTGGATTACCTCTAGAGATAGCAATAAAGCTTTTTCAGCTATTTGTAATTCGCGATTTAATCACGAAACGCGCTACTTCTAATGTCAGGATTGCTAAAAGGAAAATTTGGGAAAAGGAACCCATTGTATGGGAAATACTTCAAGAAGTTATGCGGGGACATCCTGTACTGTTGAATAGAGCACCTACCTTGCATAGATTAGGCATACAGGCTTTCCAACCCACTTTAGTAGAGGGGCGTACTATTTGTTTACACCCATTAGTGTGTAAGGGTTTCAATGCGGACTTTGATGGGGATCAAATGGCTGTTCATCTACCTTTATCCTTGGAAGCTCAGGCGGAAGCCCGTTTACTCATGTTTTCTCATATGAATCTCCTATCTCCTGCTATTGGAGATCCTATTTGCGTACCGACCCAAGACATGCTTATCGGACTTTATGTATTAACGATTGGAAACCGTCGGGGTATTTGTGCAAATAGATATAATAGTTGCGGAAACTATCCAAATCAAAAAGTAAGTTACAATAATAATAATTATAAGTATACGAAAGATAAAGAACCCCATTTTTCTAGTTCCTATGATGCACTGGGAGCTTATAGACAGAAACGAATCCGTTTAGACAGTCCCTTGTGGCTCCGATGGAAACTAGATCACCGCGTGATTGGGTCAAGAGAAGTTCCGATTGAAGTTCAATATGAATCTTTGGGGACTTATCATGAGATTTATGCCCACTATCTAATAGTGGGAAATAGAAAAAAAGAAATCCGTTCTATATACATTCGAAGCACTCTTGGTCATATTTCTTTTTATAGAGAAATAGAGGAAGCCATACAAGGATTTAGTCAGGCCTATTCATACACTATCTAAACAAAGAGGTTAGATTCGGCAATGCCCCTTTCGGGGGGCATTCCTATTTCGCTAGTATCATCATTTTTGCCGCGCGAATCCAGATTGAGATTAAGGAAAGGAAGTTAATTAAATTTTAGAATCACTGACTCAGGCCCATTGTCGAATCCTACTCAGCAATTGTCGAATCCTACTCAGCCGAAAAAGGGGGTACTTATGTATGGCGGAACGGGCCAATCTGGTCTTTCATAATAAAGAGATAGACGGAACTGCTATGAAACGACTTATTAGCAGATTAATAGATCATTTCGGAATGGGATATACATCCCATATACTGGATCAAATAAAGACTCTGGGCTTTCATCAAGCCACTACTACATCGATTTCATTAGGAATCGAGGATCTTTTAACAATACCCTCTAAGGGATGGTTAGTCCAAGACGCAGAACAACAGAGTTTTCTTTTGGAGAAACACTATTATTATGGGGCTGTACACGCGGTAGAAAAATTACGCCAATCCGTTGAGATATGGTATGCTACAAGTGAATATTTGAAACAAGAAATGAATTCGAATTTTCGGATAACGGATCCTTCTAATCCAGTCTATCTAATGTCTTTTTCAGGAGCTAGAGGAAATGCATCTCAAGTACACCAATTAGTAGGTATGAGAGGATTAATGGCGGATCCTCAAGGACAAATGATTGATTTACCTATTCAAAGCAATTTACGCGAGGGGCTTTCTTTGACAGAATATATAATTTCCTGCTACGGAGCCCGCAAAGGGGTTGTAGATACTGCTGTACGAACAGCGGATGCTGGATATCTTACACGTAGACTTGTTGAAGTAGTTCAACATATTATTGTGCGTAGAAGAGATTGTGGTACTATCCGAGGTATTTCTGTGAGTCCTCAAAATGGGATGACGGAAAAACTTTTTGTCCAAACACTAATTGGTCGTGTATTAGCAGACGATATATATATCGGTTCACGATGCATTGCCGCTCGAAATCAAGATATTGGAATTGGATTAGTCAATCGATTCATAACTGCCTTTCGAGCACAACCATTTCGAGCACAACCAATATATATTAGAACCCCCTTTACTTGCCGGAGCACATCTTGGATCTGTCAATTATGTTATGGTCGGAGTCCCACTCATGGCGATCTGGTCGAATTAGGGGAAGCCGTAGGTATTATTGCGGGTCAATCAATTGGGGAGCCAGGGACTCAACTAACATTAAGAACTTTTCATACTGGCGGAGTATTCACAGGGGGTACTGCCGACCTTGTACGATCCCCTTCGAATGGAAAAATCCAATTCAATGAGGATTTGGTTCACCCCACACGTACCCGTCATGGGCAGCCTGCTTTTCTATGTTATATAGACTTGCATGTAACTATTCAGAGTCAGGATATTCTATATAGTGTAAATATTCCCTCAAAAAGCTTGATTCTAGTGCAAAATGATCAATATGTAGAATCCGAACAAGTAATTGCGGAGATTCGTGCCGGAACGTCCACTTTGCATTTTAAAGAAAGGGTACAAAAGCATATTTATTCCGAATCAGACGGGGAAATGCACTGGAGTACTGATGTTTACCATGCGCCCGAATATCAATATGGTAATCTTCGTCGATTACCAAAAACAAGCCATTTATGGATATTGTCAGTAAGTATGTGCAGATCCAGTATAGCGTCTTTTTCGCTCCACAAGGATCAAGATCAAATGAATACTTATTCTTTTTCTGTTGACGGAAGATATATCTTTGACCTCTCAATGGCTAATGATCAAGTAAGACATAGACTGTTGGATACTTTTGGTAAAAAAGATAGGGAAATTCTTGATTATTCAACGCCGGATCGAATCATGTCCAACGGCCATTGGAATTTTGTCTATCCTTCTATTCTTCAAGATAATTCGGATTTATTGGCGAAAAAGCGAAGAAATAGGTTCGTCATTCCATTACAATATCATCAAGAACAAGAGAAAGAACTAATATCCTGTTTGGGGATTTCGATTGAAATACCCTTTATGGGTGTTTTACGTAGAAATACTATTTTTGCTTATTTTGACGATCCACGATACAGAAAAGATAAAAAGGGTTCAGGAATTGTTAAATTTAGATATAGGACCCTAGAGGACGAATATAGGACTCGAGAGGAAGACTCAGAGGACGAATATGGGAGCCCAGAGAACGGATATAGGACCCGAGAAGACGAATATGGAAGTCCAGAGGAAGACTCAGAAGACGAATATGGGAGCCCGGAGGAAGGCTCAGAGGACGAATATGGTACTTTAGAGGAAGACTCAGAAGAAGACTCAGAGGACGAATACGGGAGCCCAGAGGAAGATTCCATCTTAAAAAAAGAGGGTTTGATTGAGCATCGAGGAATAAAAGAATTTAGTCTAAAATACCAAAAAGAACTAGATCGGTTTTTTTTCATTCTTCAAGAACTGCATATCTTGCCGAGATCCTCATCCCTAAAGGTACTTGATAATAGTATCATTGGAGTGGATACACAACTCACAAAAAATACAAGAAGTCGACTAGGTGGATTGGTCCGAGTGAATAGAAAAAAAAGCCATACGGAACTCAAAATCTTTTCCGGAGATATTTATTTTCCTGAAGAAGCGGATAAGATATTAGGTGGTAGTTTGATACCACCAGAAAGAGAAAAGAAAGATTCTAAGGAATCAAAAAAAAGGAAAAATTGGGTCTATGTTCAACGGAAAAAAATTCTCAAGAGCAAGGAAAAGTATTTTGTTTCGGTTCGACCTGCAGTCGCATATGAAATGGACGAAGGGAGAAATTTAGCAACACTTTTCCCGCAGGATCTCTTGCAAGAAGAGGATAATCTCCAACTTCGACTTGTCAATTTTATTTCTCATGAAAATAGCAAGTTAACTCAAAGAATTTATCACACGAATAGTCAATTTGTTCGAACTTGCTTAGTAGTGAATTGGGAACAAGAAGAAAAAGAGGAGGCTCGTGCTTCCCTTGTTGAGGTAAGAGCAAATGATCTGATTCGTGATTTCCTAAGAATTGAGTTAGTCAAGTCCACTATTTCGTATACACGAAGAAGGTATGATAGGACAAGTGCAGGACCGATTCCCAATAATAGGTTAGATCGCACCAATACCAATTCGTTTTATTCCAAGGCGAAGATTCAATCACTTAGCCAACCTCAAGAAGCTATTGGCACCTTGTTGAATCGAAATAAAGAATACCAATCTTTGATGATTTTGTTGGCATCCAACTGTTCTCGAATTGGTTTATTCAAGAATTCGAAATATCCCAATGCGGTAAAAGAATCGAATCCTAGAATTCCTATTCGAGATATTTTTGGGCCCTTAGCCGCTATTGTACCTAGTATATCGAATTTTTCTTCATCTTACTATTTACTAACGCATAATCAGATCCTGTTAAAAAAATATTTGTTCCTTGACAATTTGAAACAAACCTTCCAAGTACTTCAAGGGCTTAAGTACTCTTTAATAGATGAAAATCAAAGGATTTCGAATTTCGATAGTAACATCATGTTGGATCCATTCCATTTGAATTGGCACTTTCTCCATCATGATTCTTGGGAGGAGACATCGGCAATAATTCACCTTGGACAATTTATTTGCGAAAATGTATGTCTATTTAAATCGCACATAAAAAAATCTGGTCAAATTTTCATTGTTAATATTGATTCCTTTGTTATAAGAGCAGCTAAGCCTTATTTGGCCACTACAGGAGCAACTTTTCATGGTCATTATGGAGAAATCCTTTACAAAGGAGATAGGTTAGTTACGTTTATATATGAAAAATCGAGATCTAGTGACATAACGCAAGGTCTTCCAAAAGTAGAACAAATCTTTGAAGCGCGTTCAATTGATTCACTATCGCCGAATCTCGAAAGGAGAATTGAGGATTGGAATGAGCGTATACCAAGAATTCTTGGGGTCCCCTGGGGATTCTTGATTGGAGCTGAGCTAACCATAGCCCAAAGTCGTATCTCTTTGGTTAATAAGATCCAAAAGGTTTATCGATCCCAAGGGGTACAGATCCATAATAGACATATAGAGATTATTATACGCCAAGTAACATCAAAAGTGCGGGTTTCCGAAGATGGAATGTCTAATGTTTTTTCACCTGGGGAATTAATCGGATTATTGCGAGCGGAACGAGCAGGGCGAGCTTTGGATGAATCGATCTATTATCGGGCAATCTTATTGGGAATAACAAGGGCTTCCCTGAATACCCAAAGTTTCATATCTGAAGCAAGTTTTCAAGAAACTGCTCGAGTTTTAGCAAAAGCTGCCCTACGAGGTCGTATTGATTGGTTGAAAGGCCTGAAAGAAAACGTAGTTCTGGGGGGGATTATACCTGTTGGTACCGGATTCCAAAAATTTGTGCATTGTTCCCCACAAGACAAGAACCTTTATTTCGAAATTCAAAAAAAAAATCTATTCGCGTCGGAAATGAAAGATATTTTGTTTCTCCATACAGAATTAGTTTCTTCTGATTCTGACGTAACAAACAATTTCTATGAGACATCAGAACCCCCATTTACCCCCATTTATACGATTTAAGGATACATAAAGCAGATTTTTTGACTTTAAACTAGACTTTTGACCTTAGAACACTAACAGGTCAGATTTTCTATTTTTATTTTAATAAGTAAAAGAAATCAGTTAATTCATTAAGGTTACGTTTATACCATGTATCAATGGCCAATTCTCAGTGGAAGGTTACATCGAAACAATTATTATTTATTTCAAGCTATTTCGGCTCTTTCTTAATCTTCAAAAAGAAAAAAATTCCGTAATGGAATGGTAGGATGAAAAAAAAAAGAAAAAATCAAAAGGAAGTGTGGAAAAAATGACAAGAAGATATTGGAACATCAATTTGAAAGAGATGATAGAAGCGGGAGTTCATTTTGGTCATGGTATTAAGAAATGGAATCCTAAAATGGCCCCTTACATCTCGGCAAAGCGTAAAGGTACTCATATTACAAATCTCGCTAGAACGGCTCGCTTTTTATCAGAAGCTTGTGATTTAGTTTTTGATGCAGCAAGTCAGGGAAAAAGCTTCTTAATTGTTGGTACCAAAAAAAGAGCAGCGGATTTAGTAGCATCAGCTGCAATAAGGGCTCGTTGTCATTATGTTAATAAAAAGTGGTTCAGTGGTATGTTAACGAATTGGGCGATTACGAAAACTAGACTTTCTCAATTTAGAGACTTAAGAGCAGAAGAAAAGATGGGAAAATTCCACCATCTCCCAAAAAGAGATGTGGCAATCTTGAAGAGAAAATTATCGACCTTGCAAAGATATCTCGGCGGGATCAAATATATGACGAGGTTGCCGGACATTGTGATCGTCCTCGATCAGCAAAAAGAGTATATAGCTCTTCGGGAATGTGCCATTTTGGGGATTCCTACTATTTCTTTAGTCGATACAAATTGTGACCCAGATCTCGCGAATATATCGATTCCAGCCAACGATGACACTATGACTTCAATTCGATTGATTCTTAACAAATTAGTATTTGCAATTTGTGAGGGCCGTTCTCTCTATATAAGAAATCGTTAACTAAGAAGAATAGTTAATTCTTGGGCAACTGCGTAGATTTATGGGATCACTTACTATTCTTTTTTGTTTTGTATAGATAAAAGAAGGGGAATATTGATATATATTAGAGGGTATTGATATATATTATGATCTGATGTGATTTCTTGGTATCCTAAATATAAGATTAATACTTCAAGTTGCTGAGTTGAGAAAGAGATGGTTGAATCAAAAGAATTCCTTTTTTGAAGTTCAATTTTTATCAGAGGACAATATGAATATTATACCATGTTCCATTAAAACACTCAAGGGGTTATATGATATATCGGGTGTAGAAGTAGGCCAACACTTCTATTGGCAAATAGGAAGTTTCCAAATTCATGCCCAAGTACTCATCACTTCTTGGGTCGTAATTACTATCTTGCTAGGTTCAGTTATCATAGCTGTTCGGAATCCACAAACCATCCCGACCGACGGTCAGAATTTCTTCGAATATGTGCTTGAGTTTATTCGAGACTTGAGCAAAACTCAGATTGGAGAAGAATATGGTCCCTGGGTTCCCTTTATTGGAACTATGTTCCTTTTTATTTTTGTTTCGAATTGGTCGGGTGCTCTTTTACCTTGGAAAATTATACAGTTACCCCATGGGGAATTAGCAGCGCCCACGAATGATATAAATACTACTGTTGCTTTAGCTTTACTCACGTCAGCGGCATATTTTTATGCGGGTCTTAGCAAAAAAGGATTGAGTTATTTCGAGAAATATATTAAACCAACTCCAATCCTTTTACCAATTAACATCCTAGAAGATTTCACAAAACCATTATCGCTTAGTTTTCGACTTTTCGGGAATATATTGGCGGATGAATTAGTCGTTGTTGTTCTTGTTTCTTTAGTCCCCTTAGTAGTCCCTATACCGGTCATGTTTCTTGGATTATTTACAAGCGGTATTCAAGCTCTTATTTTTGCAACGTTAGCCGCAGCCTATATAGGTGAATCCATGGAAGGTCATCATTGAATTGACTAGTTTTCGAAATAGTCTTTTTTTTTTAGCTTAGCTCAATTCATGCATGGTTCCAGATAATCCGCTTGGTTGGAAAACAAAATAGTTAGAAATGCGTATGAATATACAACCTAGAGTTGTAGGAGAGAGAATAGACTATATTACATTACGGAATTGTCAAAGTATATATGCATTAAGGGGGGCGGAGTCAGGCTAGATCCATATCCTTAATGTCTAGAAGTCCAGTCATCTTTTGTGCGGGTTTCCACTTTAAGGAATGATTTTAGAATCCGATTCAATAGAAAATAAGAAAATACACAAAATAGAAGAAACAAGTGTATATGGGATATTATATATTCCTAAGTTAGATTCATTATCTAATCCGATATATCGAATTCCCTCTATATGGAATTGGATTCCATATCCAGTTCTATGCAGCATATTGTTATCAATTGTATATCTTGATTTAATTCCTATTGGATTTGGATTAGGTCGATTTCAATAGGGGTTCTTCCTCTATTTCATCTTTTATTATGGATTAGATTATAGGGAAAAAAAAAAAGGAACTCAAGGATATCGAAGAGTAAAGAAAGAAGGATGGAATGAAAGAGTTGTTGGTTGGAAAGAAAGAGAAATAGAATAATAAGAATCATATGGATTTACACAAACCTCTAATGATTAGAAACTCAAAATGAGATCTCGAAGTAGTTCGGACAATTCAGATTATCATTTCAATTTGTACTTTTTAGTTACTTCTCCCCAATAGAGCTTAGAAGTAAGAATTTCTTGGTTGATTGTATCCTTAACCATTTTTTTTTTTTTTGACACGAGGAACTCACCATGAATCCACTAATTGCTGCTGCTTCCGTTATTGCTGCTGGATTGGCCGTAGGGCTTGCTTCTATTGGGCCTGGAGTTGGTCAAGGTACTGCTGCAGGACAAGCTGTAGAAGGTATTGCGAGACAGCCAGAAGCAGAAGGTAAAATACGAGGTACTTTATTGCTTAGTCTAGCTTTTATGGAAGCTTTAACAATTTATGGACTAGTTGTGGCACTAGCGCTTTTATTTGCGAACCCTTTTGTCTAATCCTAAAAAAGAAAATGAGTCCTTTAGATTAGATACTTTTTTCTTTTTTTAGTAAATTGGTATTTGCTTCTGCAATTCCAATTATATCAATTCAATACTTTTTTATTACTCCTGGAATTATCTATTTATCGGGACAGACAATACCCCACCCCAGGAAGGGCTGATTTGAGGATGATCAATTTAGAGGATATGCTCGCCTTCTTCCTTCCCGTCCTTAGTTTAGGACAGTGGAAAGTCTTTTTCCTTTTATTTTAGGAATTTTGGGAACATTTCAACAAAGGAGGTCTTTCACAGGTCAAACGAGACCTAAGACTTAATCTAAAATAAATTACTAGATTGAATCTATTTGCATTAAAAAAAATTGCATTAAAAAAACCGATCAAAAAAGGGCGAGCGAAGTAAGTGATCAAAAAACTTTGTTCTTTGTTCGTCCTATCTATAAGAGGAGAGCATATGAAAAATGTAACCCATTCTTTCGTTTTTTTAGCTCACTGGCCATCCGCTGGGAGTTTCGGGCTTAATACCGATATTTTAGCAACAAATCTAATAAATCTAACTGTAGTTGTTGGTGTATTGATTTTTTTTGGAAAGGGAGTGTGTGCGAGTTGTCTATTTCAAGAATAGATTGGATCTATCCG